GGTGGGAAAAAGTAATTAACCACTGAAAGTTCAGTGGTCTAATAATGGTTGGTTGTGAGAGGTTTAGGGCGTGCAATAAATTATATGTATATAATATAAATATGTATATAATATAAATATATATGTAATATAAATATGTATATAATATAAATATGTATATAATATAAATATATATGTAATATAAATATGTATATAATATAAATATGTATATAATATTGTGGGCGGCTCAAATGAAGTTTTAGGGCTATAAGATAGGTTATGTAACGTATACCACAGATTTGAATATATCATTAATGCTTGAAATACAGTTTTTTCTGATATGTTATGATAGGCTTGTTTCGGCCTATTTAGCGGTCGTGTGACCGGTGGTTAGTGTATTGGGATATGTGTAATTGAGTTATCAAGCAGACAGTTTGAAGCCTAGTTGAATCTCGGTTTAGGGGTTTGACGGGAAGTAATTTAGCTAGAGGAAAAGCTGTTTGTGGGGGGTAGGGGGGTTTGCTAGAGATACCGAGCGTGCGTGCGCGTATGCGTATGTGTATGCGTATGCGTATGCGTATGCGTATGCGTATGCGTATGCGTATGCGTATGCGTATGTGTATGCGTATGTATGTGTATATGTGTATATGTATGTGTATGCGTATGTGTATGCATGTGTATGTGTATACATGTGTATGCATGTGTATGCGTATGTGTATGCATGTGTATACATGTGTATGCATGTGTATGCGTATGCGTATGCATATACGTGTGGCGCGTTTTCGTGTGGGTGCGTGGGTGATATTAATTTTTATTTTTTTGACCAAAACGAGCCGAGATCAGTACATTTTTATGTGAATCCTCGAGGACCAAAAGCACCCGTGGTCCTCGTTTTGGTGTGCGAATTTTGGGAAATTTGGGGAACTGGAAGGTGTGGGAAACGCACCAAGAAAAAAAAGATCTGAAATCTTTCTACCGTGCGACAAAAAATTGAGCACAGTAAAATCAGACCGATTTTCAAAAATTCTTAAAAATATGTCAAACAAGCATGAATAAAATTATCCGCTTTGGTGGAAATGTTCGAAGAACATTGCACCGTGGGTTCAGTCTAATTTGGTTTGTATCAACCATTCTGGGCGGACCTGAGTACATCGGAAATTAAAAAACTACGCCAGGTCGCAGCTGACCACTTGAGAGGCTTTGATTAAGCGTAGCCGTGTACTCCAGCCATTTACCAGAGGCATCGTGAAGATCAACACGGGGTTACTAAGGAGTAATATCCCTGAGGTAGCAACCAGAGGTCTCGTGAAGTACAAGAAAAATCCGCTCCCACACTATGGACTTGAAACTAGTCTACCAGAGGCATCGTGAAGTACAAGCGATATCAGATCCCATAATATGGGCCTGACGCTAGTAACGAGAGGGCTCAAGGTGGATGGGGTTGCTGATTTCTCGTGGCAAGACCGATAACGAATAACTATTCTTCGAGCATTGATAATCGATCCTGGATCATTAATAATATGTACCCAGTCCGATAAATCATAGTTCTTGACAGATAAAATTCGTATTCTACTGATTTTCCTGTGAAAACTAAGTATGATGTAATATGCAAAATCATAAGTATATCGTACTGCAACGATAGGCGTGGGGCAGTGAGATGAATGTTGATTATACATAGTATGTACTGGACCATAGATGATACGTGGACATATAGTATGTGGGGGCCGAGGGCCCCCACATACCGTTATTATTTCCCAGCGGGGAAAGTAGTCAAAAAATAGTTTATGTGAAGATGCCAGCTTTGGGGGCTGGAGATGAGATGTTGTTCTCTTTTTTGATGTTCTAAGGGTCGAGGGTCCATTTTTGACTTACAAAGTCAATGCTTTGGGTGTTTAAGCTATTAGAACTAGTGGTTAAGCAGGTATATTTCTAGTTTGTTGATTATTGGGGCTATAATTAAAAGGACAAAGTAAGTTAGTGATGCAAGTTGGCCAATTGCAATTAGGGGATTTTCTACGGGCCGTCCTCCAATTCAAGTTAAGATTAAGACATTAGCGATAAATAGTCAGAATGTAGTTTGGGAGATGGGTTGGAATATTTTGCTGCGAGAGTTTGCAGTGTGTAAGTGGGGTGTAATTAGGAGGATGGAGATTGCCATAAAAAGTGCCAGTACGCCACCAAGTTTATTTGGGACTGCGCGTAGGATGGCGTATGCGAATAGGAAATATCATTCTGGCTTAATGTGTGGTGGGGTGACTAGGGGGTCTGCTGGCGAAAAGTTTTCTGGGTCGGTTAGTGTTGTTGGGTAAAATAGTGTTAGGGCGAGTAAGAAAAATATGAGGATTGATGCTCCCAGTAGGTCTTTGTATGAGAAGTATGGATGGAATGGGACTTTATCTGTGTTTGTGTTCAGGCCGGTTGGGTTGTTCGAGCCGGTTTCATGTAGAAATAGAAGGTGGATGATAACTATAATTGACAGAATGAATGGAAGTAGGAAGTGGAGTGCGAAGAATCGGGTTAAGGTTGGGTTGTTTACTGAGAAGCCCCCCCAGATTCATTGAACAAGTGTTGTGCCGAAATACGGGACAGCTGAGAGGAGGTTGGTGATAACTGTTGCCCCCCAGAAGGATATCTGTCCTCAGGGGAGTACGTATCCTAGGAAAGCTGTTGCTATAGTTAAAAATAAAATTAAGATTCCAGTGTTTCAGGTTGTTTTATGCAGGTAGGAGCCATAGTATAGGCCACGCCCGATGTGGGCGTAGAGGCAAATAAAGAAGACTGAGGCGCCGTTGGCGTGGAGGCCGCGGAGGAGCCACCCCTGTTGGACATCTCGGCAGATGTGGGCGACAGATGAGAAGGCTAAAAGAGTGGATGGGGTATAGTGTATGGCTAGGAATAGGCCTGTTAGGATCTGGACTATCAGGCACAATCCGAGAAGTGAGCCGAAGTTTCATCACATTGAGATGTTGCTTGGTGTTGGGAGGTCAATAAAGGAGTAGTTTAGAATTTTTAGGATCGGGTGGGTTTTTCGAATGGTGGGCATAGTTTGTCTTATTATAGTTGAACTACAACGATGGTTTTTCATGCCGTTGGTTTTGGTGGCGAGCCAAATAATAAGTATGTCTTATTTTTTACTTTTTTGCTTCTTGTTTTCTGTAATTGGGGTTCTTGGTGCCTCTAGTAACCCGTCCCCTGTTCTAGGGGTTGTGGGGCTAGTGGTTGGTTCTTTGTTTGCATGCGTTCTGTTAGTTGGGCTTGGGAGTTCGTTTGTTTCTGTAATTTTGTTTTTAATTTACATGGGGGGAATAATAGTGGTGTTTGCCTATTCTTTAGTAGTTTCCGCGGAAAATTACCTTGAGGGTTGGACTGAAATGCATGTGTTAGGATATTTTCTGGTTTATGTGGTACTAGCCGTGGGGGTTTGGGCTGCTGGGGGGGAGGAGGTGAGCGTTGTAGATGTTGTTTCGGGGGGGCTTCATTCTGTTCGAGTTGATTTTGAGGGTGTGAAGTTATTATACTCATGAGGTGGGCCAGTATTGATTGTGTGTGGGTGTGGGCTATTGTTGATAACTATTATTGTCCCCGAGTTGGTATCTGTTGTTAAGTGGGGGGCTGTTCGTTTGAAGTAGGTTCTAGATAGAACTATTAGTAAAGATGGGGATTAGGAGTAGAATAGAGGAGAAGACTGCCAGGTATGATTTAATAACGCCTTTATGTAGGTTTGACAGGGTGTTGGTGGCTTTGATGCTTGTTGTGCTGATTAGTATGGGTCCTAATTTTTCGTATCATAGGTTATCAATGAGTTGCAGGGCTGAAGTTTGGGCTGTCTGGAGTGTGTAGTTGCTAGCTTTTCGGTGTATCAGCAGGTTAAAGAAGCCAAGGTTTGAGGTGAAGATGTGGAATTTGTTAGGGCTTGTTGTTAGGCGTATCGTTTTGTTTGCAAGCTCAAGGGCCGTAAGGAGGCCGAGGGTGGTTACTAGGAGGGCGGCTAATTTAGTTAGAGGGGGTATAGTCATTGTCTGGGTAGTGGTTGGTAGAAGTGTTGTGTGGTAGAGTAGTCCTGATACTAGGCTCCCGAGTGCTAGTCGAATTAGTGGGTTGATTTGTGCAGGGTTTTTTTCTGTTGGGAATGAGGTAGTGGGGAACCGTGGGGTGCCTATTTGCACATAAAAGATAATTCGTAGGGTGTAGGCAGCGGTGAGGGCTGTGGCGGTTAAGGTTGTTGATAGGGCTCAGGCGTTGGTAGTGGAGGTGTTTAGAGATTCAATAATTATATCTTTTGAGTAGAATCCGGCAAGGAATGGGGTGCCGATTAATGCAAGTCCCCCTAATGTTAAGCAAGCAGCTGTGATTGGCATGGCTTTTTGAATCCCCCCCATATTTCGAATATCTTGTTCGTCTTCTAGGTTGTGGATAATTGAGCCAGAGCAGAGGAAAAGTATAGCTTTAAAGAAGGCGTGTGTTAAGAGGTGGAAGAATGCCAGATCGGGTTGGTTTAGTCCGATTGCAGTTATTATTAGGCCAAGCTGGCTTGAGGTTGAAAATGCGATAATTTTTTTGATATCGCTTTGAGTAAGTGCGCAAAGTGCCGTAAAAATTGTTGTTATTGCGCCGAGACAGAGGCAGATGGTGTTGGCTGTTGTATTTGTTTGTAGAAGGGGGTTTAGGCGGATAAGGAGGAAAATGCCAGCGATGACTATTGTGCTGGAGTGGAGTAGGGCTGAGACTGGAGTTGGGCCCTCTATGGCTGCTGGTAGCCAGGGGTGAAGGCTAAATTGTGCAGATTTTCCCGTTGCTGCTAGGACTAGGCCAAGTAGGGGGAGGGTTGGGGTTGTTTTGTGTGAGAGGATTTGTGGGATCTCCCACGTATTTAAATTTGTTGCTAGTCATAATAGGGTGAGTAGTAGTCCTATGTCTCCGAAGCGATTATAAATGATTGCTTGTAGGGCTGCTGTGTTTGCGTTTGGGCGGCTAAATCATCAACTGATCAGCAAGAAAGATATAATGCCGACGCCCTCTCAGCCAATGAATAGTTGGAAGAGATTGTTGGCGGTTGTTAGTAGGAGTATGGAAACTAGGAAGGTTATAAGGTATTTAGTGAATAGGCGGATATTTTTGCTTGGGGGCATATATCAGTTTGTAAATTCTAGAATTGCTCAGGAGACATAGAGAGCGACAGTTAAGAAGACTAGGGAGTACTCGTCGAATGTGAAACTAATTTTGATTGGGAGTTGGGAGTTTAGTCAGACGAAGTTTGTTGTGGTAGATTTTAGGCCAGAGGCTATAAAAGTTAATGTCGGGGGTAGGCTAGTGAAGAAGGCGAGTTTAAGTGGAAGTAGTGTTGTGCCTGGTTTAGATGGTAGGGGTAAAAGCATGGCCAGGGACAGAAGGGCTAGGGAGGATATTATAAGTGTTTGTATTGCTTTCACTTGGAATTGCACCAAGAGGGGTTAATGCCTAAGATTAGTGGATATCTTTTTTCCTTTAAAAGCAAGGGGCCCGAAGTTTTAGTTTCGGCTGTTAGGGCTAGCAGTCCTAGGTATAGCTCCTTGGGTGCGCGATGGGTGACCCATAACTCTAGGGTCACGACCTAGCATTTTAGTTAAACTACGCGCACATGTGATCAGTATTATTTTGGGGGAAATTATAAGGTAGCATATGGGGGCTAAATGAAGGGAGATTAGGAGGTGTTCGCGTGTCTGGAGGGGGGGAAGGGGGTGGTTAGTGGATGATTTATTTCGTTGAGTGATTAGAAATATGTGTAGAGAGTAGATAGCTGTAATAAGGGTGGTTGGGCCAAGTAGGGCCACAGAAATGGGGGCTCAGTTAAAGAGGCTGGATATAATAAGGAGTTCTCCCATCAGGTTGATTGAAGGGGGTAGGGCTATGTTGGATAAACTGGCTATGAGCCACCATATTGTGGTGAGGGGTAAGATTATTTGAAGGCCCCGTGTGATGATAAGGGTTCGGGTGTTGGTGCGTTCGTAGTTGGTGTTTGCAAGGCAGAAAAGGAGGGAAGAGGTTAGGCCGTGGGCGATCATTAGGATTATCGCGCCCGACACCCCTAAGGGGGTGCCGGTTAGTGTCCCTGTTGTGACAAGTCCTATGTGGCTTACGGAGGAATAGGCGATTATTGCTTTTAGGTCTGCTTGTCGAAGACAAATTAAGCTTGTTATAATTATGCCCCAGGTAGCTAGGGCGATGAGGGGCAGGCAGTCGGGTTGGCTGCTTAGTTTAATTAGTGGGGCGATTCGGAGAATGCCGTATCCTCCTAGTTTTAGGAGGATGGCAGCCAGCACTATGGAGCCAGCGATTGGGGCTTCAACGTGGGCTTTTGGAAGTCAGAGGTGCAGGCCATATAGTGGCATTTTAACTAGAAATGCTATTAGATAGGCTAAGAGAAGTATTGTGCCTGTTCAGGAGTTTTGGTTGATGTTGTAGGGCGAGGGGGTGGTTAATATTAAAATGTGGTGTGTTTCCGTGTAGGTGTATAATAGGGCAATGAGGAGGGGGAAGGAGCTAAGGAGGGTGTAGAATAGGAAGTATGTTCCGGCAGTGAGCCGTTCTGTTTGATTACCTCAGCGAGTGATTAAGATTAGCGTGGGGATAAGGGTTGCCTCGAATGCGATGTAAAATAGTAGAAAGCTAGTGGCTAAGAGGGCAGCTGCTAGGGTTGTTTGAAGCAGAACCATTGTTGTAAGGAAAAGTCGTTTATGGTTATTTGGGAGGTGTGAGGTGTGATGTTGTCCTGCTATGGATATGAGGGGTAATAGTCATATTGATAGCATAAGGAGGGGGGCGGAAGTGTTATCAACACCTAGTTTTATGTTGGTGTAACTTAGGGTGGTTGAAACTGTGCTTAAGCAGAATATGGAGAGGAGGGCGAGTAGGAAGGAATAGCCTTGGAGGGTGTGGAAGATTAGGCTGATTTTGGTGGTTAGTGTTGTTGGGATCAGTATAATCAGGGGGATTAGTAGTTTTAACATTTCAGACTGTTTAACATCTTAAGCAGGTTGGTGCTTGTTGTTCGGGAGGAAGCGATTATTAGTGCCAAACCAGCGCCCGTCTCACAAGCGGAGAAGGTTAGGAGTGTTATTGGCATAATTGTTGTGGTTGCTGTTTGAGTGGTTTGTATTGTGTTAGTTAGGCCAACGAAAAGGCTTAGGAGCATGCTTTCTATGCATAATAGGGCGGAGATAAAGTATTTTCGGTGGAAGGTTGTTCCTAGTATGCTTGCGATAAAGGTGCTCGTTAATGCAAGCTGGGCTGGTGTCATGTGAGTGATCCTAGGGGGGGGGTCTAGGTTCTATTAAGCCGAAATTAATGATCTTGTATAGACTAATCACTGACTCTGCTCAGTTTAGTCCTCCGGTTCATCACTCATAGGCTAACCCCAGGGCTAGAATTATAATGATTGTTGAGGCAAGGAGGGTTGTTGTAGTTGGGTCGGGGGAATTTATAGCCCAGGGGGCTGGCAATAATAGTGCGATCTCTAGGTCAAATAGTAAAAATAAGATTGCGATTAGAAAGAAGGCGAGCGACAAGGGAATGCGGGCTGATCCAATAGGATCAAACCCGCATTCATAGGGTGTGGATTTTTCATTGTTTGGGGCATTTTGGGGCAGTCGATAGCTTAGCATTATTAGTAGGAGGGCGACGATTGTAATTAAAACTGTGGTTGTGACTATTATCTCTTCTTAGCTCGGGGCTAAGGCTAAATGAGTGGAAATCATTTGTACGGGTATACTAAAGAGATAGGAGCCTCATCAATAGATTGAGATGTATAAGAAAAGTCAGACGACGTCTACGAAGTGCCAGTATCAGGCGGCAGCTTCAAAGCCGAAGTGGTGGGTGGTTGTGAAGTGGTGAAACATTTGTCGAATGAGGCAGATGAACAGGAAAATTGTGCCAATAATAACATGGAGGCCGTGGAAGCCTGTGGCAAGAAAAAAGGTTGAGCCGTAAGTGCTGTCTGAGATTGTAAAGGGTGTTTCATGGTATTCTATCGCTTGGAGGGCTGTGAAGTACACACCTAAGATGGTGGTTATGATTAGTCCCTGGATGGCCTCAGATCGTTGTCCAGCTATGATTGCGTGGTGGGCCCATGTTACTGTAATTCCTGAAGCAAGAAGGGTGGTGGTGTTTAATAGCGGGACGTGGAGTGGGTTTAGGGTGGTGACCCCGTTAGGTGGTCATTGTCCTCCTAGTTCTGGGGTGGGGGCTAAGCTTGAGTGGTAGAATGCTCAGAAGAACCCGGAGAAGAATAGGACTTCAGAGATAATAAAAAGGGTCATGCCAAGGCGTAGTCCCTTTTGAACTAAGGCTGTGTGGTGGCCCTGATATGTGCCCTCCCGAACAACATCTCGTCATCATTGGTAGGCTGTTAGTGTGGTTAGGACTAGGCCAAGTGTTAGTAAGGTGGTGTTGTTTGTATGAAATCATGAGGCTAGGCCTGTGGTTAGTATTAGGGCCCCCGTTGCCCCAGTTAAGGGTCACGGGCTGGGGTTTACTATGTGGTGGGTGTGTGTTTGGTGGGCCATTAGATGTTTTCTTGTAAATAGAGGCTGAGTAGGATGGAAAATACATAGGCCTGGATAGCTGCGACGGCCACCTCTAGGGCCGTGAGGAGAATCAAGATAATTGTGGTTAGGATAGCGATGGCTGGGGTAATGTTGATTAATGTTAAAGTGGTTATAGAGATGAGTTGAACTAGCAGGTGACCTGCGGTTAGGTTAGCGGCCAGTCGAACGCCTAGTGCGATGGGGCGAATAATTAGGCTTGCTGTTTCGATGATAACAAGGGGGAAGGCTAGAATGGAGGGTGCCCCTTCGGGGAGTAGGTGGCCTAGTGTGCAGGTTGGCTGGTTGCGCAGTCCTGTGATCACGGTTATTAATCAAAGTGGGAGTGCTAGTCCTAGGCTAAAGGCCAATTGAGCCGGGGGGGTGAAGGTATAGGGGAGTAGACCGAGCATGTTGTTTATTAGTAGTAGTAGTGTCAGTGCCGTGAGGGGTAGTGCTCACTTGTGCCCCTGTTGTTTTATGGGGAGATTGAGGTGTTTGGTTAATAGTTTGACCAGCCACAGTCGAATTATGGTGATCTGATTGGGTTTTAGGGTGCTTCGGGCTGGTATTAAAAGGGCTGGAATAGTGAGTGCTAGTAATAGAAGGGGGACCCCCAATAATCGTGGGATTTCAAATTGATTAAATAGGCTTATGATCATGATCAGTGTCAGGAGTTCGTTATTTTTGTTACTTTCACCGGGGGCAGAGGGTTTGGATATAGGGTTGAGCATGTAAGCTCAGTTAGGGCTAGGTAGGACACTCAGGTGCTCATTAGGATTAAAAATCAAGGAGCAGGGTTTAATTGGGGCATATATTCTTAGGTACTGAAGTGTACTTGTCTAGCTTAAAAGGCTAGTGCTACTGCAAGCTTCTAAGAAGGGTTACAGGGCTAATCATTGTTGGTTAGTCAGCGCTTAAATTCAGCTGGGGTGGTTGTTTCAACTGCAATTGGCATAAAGCTGTGGTTGGCCCCGCAGATTTCTGAGCATTGGCCATAGAACACACCAGGGTATATGGATGTGAAGGTAGATTGGTTTAAGCGTCCGGGAACAGCGTCGGTTTTTAGTCCGAGGGCAGGCACGGCTCATGAGTGTAGCACATCTTCTGCTGACAGGAGCATGCGAATTGGGGTTTGTGTTGGAACAGCTATTCGATGATCGACTTCCAGGAGACGAAGGCCCCCTAGGGGAAGGGCGTCTGTTGGGACTATGTAGGAGTCGAATGTGATGTTTTCGTAGTCTGTGTACTCATAGCTTCAGTATCATTGGTGGCCGATTGCTTTAACTGTAAGAAGGGGCGCGCCCACTTCGTCTATTAGGTACAAGATTCGTAAAGATGGAAGTGCAATTACGACTAAGATGATTGCGGGGAGGATGGTTCACACTGTTTCTACGCCTTGGGCGTCAATTGAATTTGTGTGAGTGAGCGTTGTTGTTACTGTTTGGACTATAAGGTAGAGTACTAGGGTGCTAATTAAGAGGGTGATTATTAGGGCGTGGTCGTGGAAGTGTAGGAGCTCTTCTATAATGGGGGAGGCGGCGTTTTGGAAGCCAAATTGTATGGGCTGGGCGATTGGGCCTCATGGGGAAACCCATGACTTAGCACTGACAGTGCTATGTAAATTCTTTACTAGAGTCCCAAGAAAGGAGCACAAGTGGCCGTGCAGTTAGCTTGAAACTAACGGGAGGGGGTTCGAGTCCCTCGTTTCTTATTTTGTTGGACGTAGTTTGGTTCATTATATGTATGGTGGGGGGGTGGGCAGTTGTGGAGTCATTCTAAATTTGTGGTTAGTGGGCTAATTGTGAAGATTTTCCGCTTAGCTGAGAAGGCTTCTCAGATGATGAAAAGTATAAGGATAGTAGCGGCAAGTGAGATTATTGACCCAATTGAGGAAACGGTGTTTCATGTGGTGTAGGCGTCTGGGTAGTCTGAGTAGCGTCGTGGTATGCCTGCTAGGCCTAGGAAGTGTTGGGGGAAGAATGTTATGTTAACCCCTAAAAAGGTGGTAAAGAAGTGGATTTTGGTTCAAGTTGGGTGTAGGATGTAGCCGGTGAAAAGGGGGAATCAGTGAACAAAGCCGCCCATAATAGCGAAGACAGCGCCTATGGATAGTACATAGTGGAAGTGGGCTACAACGTAGTATGTGTCATGAAGTATGATGTCTAGTGAGGAGTTGGCTAGAATAATGCCGGTTAGGCCCCCAACAGTGAAGAGAAAGATAAAGCCAAGGGCTCAGAGAAGGGGTGCGTCTCATTTAATGGTGGCTCCGTGTAGTGTGGCCAGCCAGCTAAAGACTTTTACCCCCGTGGGGATGGCGATGATTATTGTAGCAGATGTAAAATAGGCTCGTGTGTCGACGTCCATGCCAACTGTAAATATGTGGTGGGCTCAGACGATGAAGCCTAGGAATCCGATTGAGATTATGGCCCAAACCATGCCCATATAGCCAAATGGTTCTTTTTTTCCTGCGTAGTATGTTACGATGTGTGAGACTATTCCGAAGCCGGGCAGGATGAGGATGTAGACTTCGGGGTGGCCGAAGAACCAGAATAGGTGTTGGTATAGAATCGGGTCTCCTCCCCCCGCAGGGTCGAAGAAAGTGGTATTTAGGTTCCGGTCTGTTAGTAGCATAGTAATACCCGCAGCTAAGACTGGAAGTGATAGCAGTAGTAGAACTGCGGTAATTAGTACAGATCATACGAAAAGGGGTAGATGATATAGGGATGAAGCTGGAGATTTCATGTTAATAGTGGTAGTGATAAAGTTGATTGCCCCAAGAATAGAGGAGATGCCGGCAAGATGTAGGGAGAAGATGGTTAAATCCACCGCCGGGCCGGCGTGTGCGAGATTTGCGGCTAGGGGTGGATATACAGTTCAGCCGGTGCCGGGGCCCGCCTCTGTGGTTGCAGAGGCAATGAGGAGTATTAAAGATGGGGGAAGTATTCAGAAGCTTATGTTGTTTAAACGTGGAAATGCTATGTCTGGGGCACCAATTATTAGTGGAACTAGTCAATTACCAAAGCCCCCGATCATAATAGGTATAACCATGAAGAAAATTATGATGAAGGCGTGGGCGGTTACTACTACATTATATAATTGGTCGTCCCCTAGTAGTGGTCCCGGTTGAGCTAACTCTGCTCGAACCAAGAGGCTAAGGGCCGTGCCGGCTATCCCGGCCCAGGCGCCAAAGATTAAATACAAAGTGCCGATGTCTTTGTGGTTGGTTGAGAAGAATCAACGCGAAAGGTTCATGGGTAAGATGGCCGAGAAGGTGGCGAATTGTAGCCTCGCCCACGGAACAGTGTTCCTCTTATCAGGCTCCGTAGTGATATCACGCTAAATTGCAAATTTAGAGAGGCACCTATAAAGGGTGCCGGGGCTTCTCCCGTTTTAAGAGACGGGAGAAGAGGACTGAAGCCCGCTGGATGGGGCGTTTAGTTGTTAACTAATATTTTACGGGATCAAGGCCCGTCGGTCGTAGGAGGTTTTAGCTTAAGTAAAGCGCTTGAGTTGCATTCATGTGATGAGTATTTGAGTTGCTCAGACCTTCAGGGACTAGAGGTGGCTCTATTTAGGGCTTTGAAGGCCCTCGGTTTAATGTTTAACCTAAGTCTCTGGTGGGGTTCCTGGTGGCTTTAAAAGCTGCGATGATGTGTGGCATGAGTGGAAGTAGGAGAAGTGCAATGATTAGGAGTTTTGAGAGGCTTCATGAGATTTTTGGGTTTTGTCGCCAAGATTTTTTTGTGGTTTCAGGGGTCGGGGGGAGTACTATAGTTGAGAGGTAGGCTAGGCGGAGGTAAAAGTAAAGGCTGGGCAGTGAGGTAAGGATTATGATGGTGGCAGCTGTTTTTCGGTTAAGCATGATTATTTCTTCTAGAATTATCCACTTAGGTAAGAATCCGGAAAATGGTGGGAGTCCTGCTAGGGAAAGAAAGGCCAATATTGTGAGGGTGTGGGTTGCGGGGAGGTTTGATCAGGATAGTCCTAGGTCTGTGACGGTTTTAGTGGAAGTTGCGATTAGGGTTAGGAAGATGGCGGCGGTTATTAAGAGGTAGATCATTATTGTCATCAGGGTTAGATTCGGGCTAATGGTGAGGGCGAGAATTAGTCAGCCTATGTGCGCGATTGAGGAGAAGGCTAGGATTTTTCGAGTTTGTGTTTGGTTTAGTCCTATAATTCCCCCGAGTAGGCCGGATAGCATACCTAGTAGAAGCAGTGCTTTTGTTGATAGGCTGTTATGTATGAGGCAAAGGAGGGAGATCGGGGCAATTTTTTGTCAGGTTGTGAGAAGTAGGGCAGTGGGAATGGTTGTTCCTTGTAAAACTTCAGGGAATCAGAAGTGGGTTGGGGCTACTCCTAATTTCATTGATAGGGCAAGGAGTATTATCAGGGTGGTTGGTTCGTGCATTTGGCTTAGGATTTCTCAGTGTCCTGTGTCTCAGGCGGCCATTATGCTAGTGAATAAAATTAGAATTGAGGCACATGCTTGGGTTAAAAAGTACTTGATAGCGGCTTCTAGGGCCCGAGGGTGGTGGCTTTTGTAGATGAGGGGGGTGACGGATAGTGTGGTTATTTCAAGGCCGACTCAGGCAAGGAGTCAGTGGTGGCTGGATATTGCGAACAGGGTTCCAATGATCAGTCCGGCTGTTAGAGTTGCTCAAGTTAGGGGGAGCATGTAGTATAGGGAGGATTGGTGCCGACATTTTCAGGGTATGGGCCTGAGAGCTTTTTTAGCTGACTATACTAAGAGGTGGTGCAAATTTGGGGGACAGGCTCAGTGTCCTGTTTTTAGGACATGAGGGGAATTGATCCTCTTTGTTATACTCTATCAAAGTAGTCCTTAGTCGTTCGGGCACATGTCCTGTTAGGTTTGTGGGGAGATGGCAGCAGTTGCTGTTATAATTGATATGGTGGATATGAGTAGGGCTAATGTTAGGGGAAGGAAGCTTTTTCAGGTTAGATATATTAATTGGTCGTATCGAAAGCGGGGATAGGAGGTTCGAATTCAGAGGAAGCCCAATGTGAGTGTGCATGTTTCGGTCATCATGGTGATGGTGGATATTTGTTGGGTTGAGCCAGGATTAAAGAATAAAGTGCATGTTAGTGTGTTTATCATTAAAATGTTGGCGTATTCGGCCAAGAAGAAGAGGGCGAAGGGGCCGGCTGCGTATTCAACGTTGAAGCCGGATACTAACTCTGATTCTCCCTCTGTTAGGTCGAATGGGGCTCGGTTGGTTTCTGCTAGGGTGGAGATATACCACATAATGGTAAGTGGTCAGAGGGGCAGTGCAAGGTACGTGGATTCTTGTGTTGTTGCAAGTGCTGTGAGTGATAGGCCTCCAGTCAGTATAACTGTTGTGATGAGGATAATTGCCAGGGTGACTTCATAGGAGATTGTTTGGGCAACGGCTCGAAGAGTTCCAAGTAGGGCGTATTTTGAGTTTGAGGCTCAGCCGGACCATAAGATTGTGTAAACTATTAAGCCGGAGGTGGCAAGTACAAATATGGTCCCTGTGTTTATGTCGGCTAGGGGGGTAGGTATGGGGATTGGTGCTCAAATTACCAGGGCCAGGATTAGGGCTATTGTGGGTGCTACTACAAATAGGGCTGGGGAGGAGGTTGATGGGCGGGTTGGCTCTTTAGTGAGGAGTTTAATGCCGTCTGCCATTGGTTGTAGTAGACCAGTTGGTCCTGCAAGATTTGGTCCCTTTCGGGATTGTATGTGTCCGATTAATTTTCGTTCAAGTAGTGTGAGGAAGGCAACGGCGGCTAAAATGGGGAGGATTATTGTGAGTGTGCTAATAATTTGGACTAAGTGTGTGATATTTAGGGAGGGGATTTGAACGCCTGGGTGAAAGGGCTTAGGCCTTTTGCATTGCCAAGTTTTGCTACCCTAAAGGATGTGCCCTTGTCTTGGGCTGGGTTAATTTAGTTATTGAGTTGTTTGCAAGTGTTGTGAAGGCGTGCTAAAGTGGTATGGGCCTTGTTTTCCTTGTCCTTTCGTACTAGGGAAAACGGTGCATAGATAGAAACCGACCTGGATTTCTCCGGTCTGAACTCAGATCACGTAGGACTGTTAATCGTTGAACAAACGAACCGTTAGTGGCGGCTGCACCACTGGGGTGTCCTGATCCAACATCGAGGTCGTAAGCCCTCTTGGCGATATGGACTCTTGAAGAGGATTGCGCTGTTATCCCTGGGGTAACTTGGTTCGTTGGTCAGTCTTACTGGGTCGTTTTAGTTGGCAGGTAGGCTTGTTAGCCTGGTTGTCGGTTAATGTCTTGAAAGTTTTGTTTTTTCAAAGTTGCCCCAACTTAAGTGTGGTGTCATATGGGGTGGATTGACAGTTTAACTTAAGCTCCACAGGGTCTTCTCGTCTTATGGTTGTATTTCAGCTTTTGTACTGAAAGATCAGGTTCATCGATTGGCCAGAAGAGACAGTTGAGTCCTCATTTAGCCGTTCATACGGGTCTTTATTTGGAAGACAAGTGATTGCGCTACCTTTGCGCGGTTAGGATACCGCGGCCGTTTAACTAGGTCACTGGGCAGGCGGGACCTTTAATGCTGGGGCTGCTAAAGGCTATGTTTTTGGTAAACAGTTGGGACGTAGGTTGCCGAGTTCCTTTTTTGGCTTTTAATCTTTCTTTTGACACACCTGTGTTGGCGAAACAGTTTATTTGGTAGGGGGTTGAATTTTTAGCTGTTGTGCTCTGTTGGAGTCTGTTAATTGTTGGCAGTTAGTGTCTGACTTAAGAGTGTGTCGAGAGATTGTTTCTTATTACTAGTTTTAGCAGTAGTTCTTCTATTGTATAGGTTGGCTCAGTTTGGGTTAGGAGTGGGTGGTTTTGTTGGGGATTTGTCGGGTTGGTGCTTTGACGCGATTTTTAATGGTGGCTGGTTTAAGGCCTACAGGTGGGTGGGTTGGGGTGTGCTCTCTAGTTTCGAATGTAATCGATTACAACAGGGCTGTACCTCTGTTGTAGGGCTTCTAGTTAAAACGTTTGGCCAAGTGGTTGGGTGGTTGGGGTTAAGACTAGAGTTGGACTAAAATCCGTTTATTGAGCAACCAGCTATCGCCAGACTCGATTGGCTTTTTACCGCTACTTCAGGATCTTCCCACCCTTTTGCCACAGAGACGGGTTAGTCAGGGTTCCTGACTGTCTTGAAGTAGATCGACTGGATTCGGGGTGGCAGATTTAAGTACTCTTAATCTGGGGTTGCTTGCTAAACCATGATGCAGGAGGTACGGGGGGCAATCCCTGCTTTTTTTTGCTTAATTTTAAAAGTGTTCTTTCAGGTTTCCCTTATGGTACTGTCGCTATTGCGCCGGTGTGGACTTTCTATCGCCTATACTCATCTGTTAAAATGGTTTAGTTTAGAGTTGAGGTTGTTTTGTTTGTTTATGGGGCTAGTGCTGAGCATCGGGGGGGCCCTCATATGTGAGCATCGTTTAATTGTAAATTAAGAGCTTTTGGTTAAGCTACTCCCCGGATCCAAGCGCACTTTCCAGTACGCTTACCATGTTACGACTTGCCTCATCTTGCTCTATATGTGGTTTTATATAGGGGTAAGTGTAAGATTGATGAGGGTGACGGGCGGTGTGTACGCCACCCAGAGCAGGCTTCAAGAGGGCTTAAACATCTTGCCCTATTTACTTCTAAATCCACCTTACTGGCAGGGTTTCATATGCGGCCGTGGTGTGTGCTCTATATTAGAGAATGTAGCCCATCTCTGGCCTCCCCATTAGCTACACCTTGACCTGACGTTTTTGTGGTTTGGACGGTTTGGCCAACTTTATGTCTCTCACGAGGTTGGCTGACGACGGCGGTATATAGGCTGACTAGTGGCCAGGGGAGGTAAGGTAAAGCGTGGGTCATCGATTATAGGACAGGCTCCTCTAGTTTGGTGTGGGGGACCGTCAAGTCCTTGGAGTTTCAAGTTTTCACTTGTAATTCTCTGGCGGGCCCATGTGTAGTGGGGTGGGCCTAGGTTAACGGCCAAGCATAGTAGGGTATCTAATCCTAGTTTGTGCCTTGGCTTTCGTGGGTCGAGGGAGAAGAGACTCGGTGGGGGTTTCACGTGACTGGTGTGTTCTACAACTATGTCAGCGCTTCAGTCTCAGATTTATACTTTAGCCACGATTTACGCCGGGTACTATTATTTTGAGCCCATTCGTGTAACCGCGGTGGCTGGCACGAAGTTTACCGGCTCTGTGGTCCCATAGTTTAGTCAAGCTTGGTGGGCGCTTATAGCTTAAGGTCTATCACTGCTGAGTTCCGTGGGGATGTGGCGGTGCAAGGTGTCATGGGCTGCCGGGGCGTGCCTGATACCAGCTCCAGAGCGTGATGGGATCGCTTGGGCATGTTTCACTGGGGTGCGGAGACTTGCATGTGTAAGCTTGGGAATAAATAATAGTAGGTTTAGGACCAAAACTGTTGTTTCTGGAGTAGTGTACTCATTTTGGCATCTTCGGAGCCAGGCTTTAAGGTTAAGCTACAGTAAC